AACATAATATAACCCAATTGAGACATTGTAGAATAAGCTAAACTTCTTTTAATGTCTCTTTGGGCAAGAGCTAAAGTAGCTCCTAAAAGTACTGTTATTATACCTACTAAACAAATGAAATTCATTATGTAAGGTATAACTATGAAAAGAGGAAGAAGCCGAGCTACAAGAAAAATCCCTGCTGCTACCATAGTAGCAGCGTGTATAAGAGCCGAAATAGGAGTGGGACCTTCCATGGCATCAGGTAACCATACGTGAAGGGGGAATTGTGCGGATTTAGCAACTGCACCGACAAATAATAAAAAGGCACATAAAGTAGCAAATAAAGAATTGACCCCATTATTATGGATCAAGGTATTCACTATTTGGAACAAATCCCGAAATTCGAAACTACCAGTTATCCAATAAAATCCTAAGGTCCCTAATAATAAACCAAAATCTCCTATACGATTAGTTACAAAAGCTTTTTGACAAGCACTTGCTGCAACGGGTCGTGTGAACCAAAAACCTATCAATAAATACGAACACATTCCCACTAGTTCCCAAAAAATATAAATTTGTATCAAATTGGAACTAGTAACTAATCCCAACATTGAAGCATTGGAAAAACTCATATGAGCAAAAAATCTCAAATATCCTTGGTCATGAGACATATAATTGTCACTATAAATAAAAACCAGGATTCCAACAGTAGTAATTAGTATTGACATAATAGAAGTAAGTGGATCGATCAAGTGTCCGAACTCTAATAAAAAATCATTATTGATGGTCCAAGACCATAGATATTGATAGGTCAAACTTCCATTTATTTGCTGAATAGACAGATTAGCCGAAAACCACATAGCTATACTTAGTAGTAAAACACTTAGGAAAGCCCACATACGACGAAGATCTTTTGTTGCTGTCGGAATAAGTAGAAGTCCAAATCCTATTGACATAGTAACTGGGAGCGGAAAAAGGGGTATTATCCATGCATATTTATATGTATATTCCATAAGAAACCAAATTGTTCTTTTTTCTTATAATTGTTTCCAATTCACCAATTCTGATCTCTTCCTAAAAGAACAAAACAATAAGAAAAAAATATGAAAAAGATCAAATACAAAAATACAAATATTGGAATTATGACTTTTTGTTTTATTAAATATTTGAAATAAAAGTTGCAATAGGTTGGTCATATATCAAATAATATGACCAAATAATTAGTCAAGTTTATTACTTAGTTATTAATTCACTTAAAACTCTATAAAAGAAAGATATTTTTGAAATAATATGACATCATATTAGATTTTGAATAATTGGATTTTCCCTTTACATTATATTTTAATTATGTAAAATGTAAAATTATGTAATTTATAGATATATGATATATTTTTAGATTTAAAATAGATTTATTTTATTTATATTAAAGTTCAGTTACAGATTTATTTATCTCTTTCTATTTTTATATTTTTCTTTCTTTTTTTTATTGTATAATATTGTATAATATTTATATAGAATCTTTTCTTTTATATACTATATATATATTTTATATATTATATAGTTTACTATTTAGATAAATATTTTCTCTTACTATTCTTAATATGAAATATGAATACAATATTTTAATATATATTAAATAATATGATAATATGAAATAGTAAAATTAGATTACTTTATTTTTGTATATTTTTTTGTATATATTCTTTTATAAAACAATAAATATAAAATACGTATGTAATTATTAGATTATGTTATATTATGCAAATATCAGAATGAAGATAGAAAATTGAAATCTATTTGTCTATGACAATAGAATCATTTTAGAATATTTTTCTTTTCTTATTTCTTTTATTTTATTCTTTTTTTATATTTGTATTTTATTATATTATTGAGGAAATTTATGGAATTCAGTATAGATAATGACTAATAAAAAGTAATTTATTTTAAACAGTATATGTCTTTCACATACAACGATAAAAAGGAGTCACCTATCTTTTGAATGGCAGTTCCAAAAAAACGTACTTCTATGTCAAAAAAGCATATTCGTAGAAATCTTTGGAAAAAAAAAGGATCTTTAGAGGCAGTAAAAGCTTTTTCTTTAGCTAAATCTATTTCCACCGGACAGTCAAAAAGTTTTTTTGTGCGACAAAAAAAAGTCTTGGAAAAATATTAATTGACATGTTTCAAAGAACTTCCAAATTTCCATTTTTGAATTGGAAGACAAACGATTCAATTTTACTAAATGTATTGTATTTGTATTTCACTTCTCCTTATTAGTTAGAGCTAGGTAATATAAAAAATAAGAATCTTTCTTTCTACTTGATTCAAAGTACTCAGTATTGTGTATTTTCTATTTTTTATAGTCTTTCTATATTTCTATTATATTCTATTTCTATTTATCAAAATTCATATTGATTGATATTGAATTCGTGAGATGATTTTTTCTTTCCTATGAATTGTGCTTTTCAAAATAGAAAAGCACAATTACGATAGACAAAGAAAAATCTGAATATTTCATTACACTTTATACTAAGGTGTTGGGTCTCAAAATCATTATTAGAAAAAAATTATGAATTCTATACCCCGACTGAGAACGAAGCTTTTGAGTTCTGACTGTTCTGGATAAACAAGAGCTAGGTTTCTAGTACGGAAAAGTTGATTATTAAAAATGAACTTACGAAGATGAAGATACTAATTAAGTATTATTGATATTGAACATTTCCATATGAATAGAAATGCATCTTTATTCATTGTTTCCTAAATTATATTGAATATATACAATTCAACATAAATTTTCTATTATTATTTAAGGTAAGCCGCCATGGTGAAATTGGTAGACACGCTGCTCTTAGGAAGCAGTGCTAGAGCATCTCGGTTCGAGTCCGAGTAGCGGCATAAATAATTATTAATATTAATAATATAGACACAATAGATCTAATAGAATCTATAAGATATTTAAAATATTATATTTTAGATTTTATTTCATCCTCTCCCCAATTTTAATTATTTAAAAGGGACTCTTCTTTATGATATTTGTGACCTTAGAACATATATTAACTCATATTTCCTTTTCGATTATCTCAATTGTGATTATAATTCATTTGATGAACTTATTAGTTGACGAAATTGAAGGATTACGTAATTCGTCAGAAAAAGGGATGATAGCTACTTTTTTCTCTATAACAGGGTTTTTAGTTATTCGTTGGATTTCTTCGGAACATTTTCCCTTAAGTAATTTATACGAATCATTAATCTTCCTTTCATGGAGTTTATCCATTATTCATATGATTCCGTATCTTGGGAATCATAAAAATGATTTAAGCGCAATAACTGCACCAAGTGCCATTTTTACCCAAGGTTTCGCTACGTCAGGTCTTTCAAATGAAATGCATCAACCCGCAATATTAGTACCTGCTCTACAATCTCAGTGGTTAATGATGCATGTCAGTATGATGCTATTGAGCTATGCAGCTCTTTTATGCGGATCATTATTATCAATTGCTCTTATAGTGATTACATTTCAAAAAAAAATCAATTTTTTCAATAATTTTTTAAGTTTAAGGAAGTCGTTTTTCTTTGGTAATATGGAATATTTGAACGAAAAAGGAAGTGTTTTAAAAAAGACTTTTTTCCTATCAGTTCAAAATTTTTACAAATATCAATTAATTCAGCGTTTAGATTATTGGAGTTATCGTGTCATTAGTTTAGGGTTTACCTTTTTAACCATAGGCATTCTTTCTGGAGCAGTATGGGCTAATGAAGCATGGGGTTCTTATTGGAATTGGGACCCTAAGGAAACTTGGGCATTTATTACTTGGACCATATTTGCAATTTATTTACATACTAGAACAAATTCAAAATTGCAAGATCAAGGCACAAATTCGGCATTTGTAGCTTCTATAGGATTTCTTATAATTTGGATATGCTATTTTGGGATCAATCTATTAGGAATCGGGTTCCATAGTTATGGTTCATTCCAATTAATATCTAATTGAATAAAATAAACTACATGAAGAATACATAAAAAAATCGTCTGATACACAATGAAATTTTGTGCGAGTTTTTGAGAACCTTTTGAATAATTCCTCTATTTAAATGGTTCTCAAAAACTTTAGATGTATTTCATTACAATTCTAATTAACCTTTCCTTTTTTTCTTTTTTTTTCATTGTACAACGAAGAATCGTGAAAATATGAAAGTTAAAGAATTCTAAGACTTTCTTTCCAATTAATGAATTTTATTTCATTTATTATTGAATCTAAAAAAAAGAATTAGTATCTATAAAAATAATTAGATATTAGAACTTGTACCTTGTCAACCGATAACGGGAGAACGAAATCAGGATAAATACCAACTCCTATTACAGGTAAAAAGATACATATCGAAACAAAAAGTTCTCGTGGTCCAGAATCAAAAAAATTCGAGTTTGGAATATTGAATAGCTTGTATCCATAGAAAATCTGACGTAACATAGATAATAAAAAAATAGGAGTTATTATCATTCCAATTGCCATTACAAAAGTAATTAACATTTTTGGCATGAAAAGATATTTTGGGCTGGTAATTATTCCAAAAAAGACTAAGAATTCTGCAACAAAACCACTCATTCCTGGCAATGCAAGAGAAGCCATCGAGAAACTACTAAACATGGTAAATATTTTTGGCATTGGGATAGATATCCCCCCCATCTCTTCGAGATAAACAAAACGTATTCTATCACAACTTGTTCCTGCTAAGAAAAAAAGTGCAGCACCAATCAATCCATGAGAGATTATTTGTAAAATAGCTCCATTAAGTCCCATGCCAGTTATAGAACCAATTCCTATAATTATGAAACCCATGTGAGATACGGAAGAATAGGCAATACGTTTTTTTAAATTGCGTTGACTGAGAGAGGTTGAAGCTGCATAAATGATTTGTATTATTCCTACTATCACCAACCAGGGAGATAATCTAGAATGAGCGTGAGCTAATAATTCCATATTGATCCGAATCAATCCATATGCTCCCATCTTTAATAAGATTCCAGCTAAAAGCATACATGTACTGTAATGTGCTTCCCCGTGGGTATCTGGTAACCATGTATGTAGGGGTATCATCGGCGATTTGACAGCATAAGCAATAAGAAAACCAAAATAGAGTATTATTTCCAATGCTGCAGGATACGATTGATTAGCTAATTTTTCTAAATCTAATGTTGGTTCGTTGGAACCATATAAACCCATACCTAGAACTCCTATTAAGAGAAAAATGGAACCTCCAGCAGTGCACAAAATAAACTTTGTAGCCGAGTACAGGCGTTTTTTTCCTCCCCACATGGATAAAAGTAAGTAAACAGGAATTAATTCTAATTCCCACATGATGAAAAAAAGTAAAAGGTCTCGAGAAGAAAATGATCCTATTTGGCCACTATACATTGCTAACATCAAGAAATAGAAAAATCGCGGATTTCGAGTAACTGGCCAAGCTGCTAAAGTAGCTAAAGTAGTGATAAATCCTGTCAGTAAAATGGGTCCTATGGAAAGTCCATCGGTTCCCAGTCTCCAGTGAAAATCAAAAAGATTGATCCATTGAAAATCCTCCTTCAATTGGGTTAATGGATCGTCCAATTGAAAATGATAACAAAATACATAAGTCATTAGAAGGAGCTCTAGTATACATATACAAAGAGTATACCACCTATACGCCTTATTTCCCTTATGAGGGAAAAAGACAATTGAAGAACCCGCGAATATGGGCAAAACAATAAGTATTGTTAACCAAGGAAAATAACTCGTGATAAAGACAAGATAAAATTAGACCAGAAAACCCCGTGCTCGGGAGAAGAATAATATATTTTCTTTTCTCGAGTACGGGCTTTTATCGGTAAAGAGGAATCAAATGATTCAAGTGGAATTTTTTGTCACATATCAATAAGAAAGACCCATGCTGCGAGTTGTTTCATGCCATAAATAAACACGGACACTCAAAAAATCCGTTGGACAAGCGGATTCACATCTTTTACAACCTACACAATCTTCGGTTCTTGGCGCAGAAGCAATTTGCTTAGCTTTACATCCGTCCCAAGGTATCATTTCCAATACATCCGTGGGGCAAGCTCGAACACATTGGGTACATCCTATACATGTATCATAAATCTTTACTGAATGTGACATTGGGTCTATAAATTCCAGTTTTGAGCACAAAAGATTTTCTATCTGGTAAAAGAAAATAAGAAAATGAAATAAATCATATATTTTCTATTGTAGACACCAGACGAATCGATGATTTATCAAAATTTTAAGAATCAATAGATTTTATAATCTGTTTATGAGAAAGGCCAAGATACTTTGATTTCCATTTCAATAACCATGAAATATGAGTTTATGAATTCAATTCATGTGAAATTTACTATCTTTCTATATGTATATATTCATATACATATAGAAAGATAAATATAGAAAGATTCTAGTATATAAAAATAGAATTAAGGTGATATATTATTATATTATATATCAGATTAATACGTTTGTTATTAGGTTAGTGATAGAATAGGTTAATAACTCTAAATCATAAATTTATATGAAAAAAGAGAAGAAAGAAAATAATAATAAGAAAATATTATATTCTATTTAATTCTAATTAAATTATCTTACTATTCTAATTCTATTAGATTCTATATTAGAATATTCAGAATCTTCTAAAAATCTTATGTTTTGATTTCTATGTGAAAATAGAATAATTATGACTAATTATTCAACAAATTTGATTGATTGATACGAGTTGATTTTCTGTTACGATGGATCGACGAAACAATAGCTAGTCCAATAGCTGCTTCAGCAGCTGCAATGGCTATAACAAAGATTGAAAAAATTTCTCCTTTTAATTGCCGACTATCAAATATATCGGAAAATGTGACGAGATTTATATTCACCGAATTCAGTATAAGCTCAAGACACATAAGTGCTCTAACCATGCTTCGGCTTGTGATCAGTCCATAGATACCGATAGAAAATAAATAAACACTTATAAAAAGTACATGCTCTAACATCATTGATAAATTCCTCATCTATCTTGATTCATTTCAATATGAACGAACAAAAATTAAACCGATTCAGTTGACTAGATATAGAAGAATTACAGAACAAAAGAAGATATTCACAGTATATTTCAATAAAATAGATTAAATCCATTTTCATTCTTTCATTCTTTAATGAAAAAAAAAAAAGAAGTTCTTATTATATTAGATTATTGACGAGCCATAGTAATTGCACCTATCAAAGAAACTAAAAGAATTATAGAAATGAGTTCAAAAGGAAGATAAAAATCTGTGGATAAATGAATACCAATTTGTTGAACGTTACTTATTAAGTCCTGTTCTATAATCTGATTTGATCTTGTAGTCCGAAAAATTCCGGACCATGACGTATCTGGGATAGTAGTCATTAATGAAAAAAAAATACTTGTACAAACCAGTGAAGTGATCCTATCTCCAACGGTCCACAAATAGGAATCATTGGAATATTCTGAACCGTTCATGAACATTACAGCAAATATGATTAATACATTTATGGCTCCCACATAAATAAGGAATTGCGCGGCAGCTACAAAATAGGAATTCAATGAAATATAGAATAAGGATATACAAACAAGAACCAATCCCAATGAAAAGGCAGAATCGATGGGATTGGTAAGTAATACTACTCCCAGACCTCCTAATATAAGAACTGATCCCAGAAATACTACAAGAATATCATGTATTGGTCCAGGTAAATCCATTATGAAATAAAAGATAAATAAATCAGTCGAAATATTTCATGACCTTACTAAGGGTCCAGGAAAGGAACTATTTTTTTATATGATGCCTTCCTAATTGAATGAAAAAAAATGAATATCATTAGATAGATAAAATAAAATTATTTGGCTAATCCTACTTACTTTATTACAAGACAAATCTTAGTAATTGGTAATCGTTCTTGAACCAAGCAAGGGGTTTTTATTTTTTCATTTGATTTGTTGAATCCATAACTGTTTGAATTGTGTAATCTCCAATTATTGAGATTGGTAACCGACCTAAAGAAATTTGATTATAATTCAATTCGTGACGATCATAAGTGGAAAGCTCATATTCTTCAGTCATCGATAAACAGTTTGTTGGACAATACTCGACACAGTTACCGCAAAATATACAGACACCAAAATCAATACTATAATGAAGCAATTGTTTTTTCTTAATATCTTTTTCAAATTTCCAATCAACAATGGGAAGGTCTATTGGACATACGCGAATACATACTTCACAAGCAATACATTTATCAAATTCAAAGTGGATTCGACCACGAAAACGTTCTGATGTGATTGATTTTTCATAAGGATATTGAATAGTTACAGGTAAACGATTTGTATGGGATAAGGTAATTATGAAACTTTGTCCAATGTACCTTGCGGCTCGTATTGTTTGTTTGCCATAATTCATGAACCCAGTAACCATAGGTAACATATTTTAGATATCCATGAATAAAATTTATGTTTCTTTCTCTTGGTTGAGATAAGTTATGTAAGTTATGAATATAGAATATTCATTATTGTTTTCTCTTAATTTCTTATTTTTATTTATAGTTTATAGTGAAACAAGTTGAAAAGAAGTTGTCAATAATAGATTACCTAGAGAAATAGGTAAAAGAAATTTCCATCCAAGATTTAATAATTGATCCATTCTCATCCTAGGTAAAGTCCATCTTGTTGTGATAGGAATGAACAGAAACAAATAAGCTTTAGCTAATGTAATAAAGATACTAATTGCTATTACAAAGACTCTAAACATTTTATTTATTCCAAAAAGTTCAGTAAGAGATATGTACGGAATAGAAAAATCCCACCCACCTAAGTAAAGAACTGTTACAAATAATGACGAAACTAATAGATTTAGGTAAGAAGCAAGATAAAAGAACCCGTATTTTATACCTGAATATTCAGTTTGATAACCTGCTACTAATTCCTCCTCTGCTTCTGGTAAATCAAAAGGTAATCTTTCACATTCTGCTAGAGAAGACATTATAAAAACTAGAAACCCTATGGGCTGACGCCACAGATTCCATCCCCCAAAACCATATTTGGACTGTGCCTCAATTATATCAACTGTACTCGAACTGTTAGATAATTATAGTCGATGATAGCATCACTGCTCCCATCGCTATTCCAAAACCGTACATGAAACCTAAGTTTCATACGGCTCCTCTATGGCCACAAAGAAATGTAAGGTAAGGACTAGTTTAGTATTATAGCTCTCCTTGGACCTTAGGTAAATACAATGTAAAGAGAAATTGGAGGTTGGAGAGTCCTCAATTCGACCAATAACATTCTGTCTGTTAGAATAAGAAAAAGCACTTCCGAATTGATCTCATCCCTTATAATGATATTATAATGAAAATAATCAAAATTTATCTTTGTTCAGCAATAACTTAATCCTTCAATCAAATACTGGTTCTATTCCTAAATAGAATTCCTAAATAGAAAGAATTGGGCATTAGTTAATGAATCATGATAAGAATTTCCATATGCATATGTATGAAGAAATAAATATTTTCTTATTATTCCCGTTTTATTCTTTTTTATTATATTATCGTATTGCATTCTATTTGTCTTGTTTCTGTTCTTCTTTCTGAAAAATAAAAAAATAAGGAAAGAAAATAAAGGATTAATTCGTTCTTGATAGTCATTTATTTAATCAGCGAATAGTAGCATACTCTAGATCGGAATCGTGGGGAAGTACTGCTTGATCATTTCTACCAACTTCAAGCCCTTATTATGATTCGTTTTATGCAAAGTTTTATGCAAAAATCCCTTTTTTTAATACCTTACATTATTTCCATTACTCATCCTTTGCGTACTTTGGTGTTCCTAACTGCCCACTTCTTTTTGATTGATCCCCAGTATAGTTAGAAATACAGTTGATCTTTTGCATCCGCTTCAAGATATGACGACTAAAAAAATAATCTCAATCTTGGGGTAAACAACTTATGTTTACTTCAATTTTCTTCTTGTACCTAGGGAATGAGATTTTTATTGTTTTACTGCAAATTGAGGAGCAGTTTTGTTTCACTCATATAACTATCTGGTTTAACTCATCGAACTGAAATGTGAAAAAAAAAAGATTTTTTTTATTCTTTTATTTCATATTCATATTTAAATATTGAATTATATTTCTATTTTATTGTATTTCAATTCATTTTTTATCTCTTTTCTAGAAAAGAGATAAAAAAAATTCATGTTCCAACGAATCACACGTAGAGATATTGCTAACACACATAGAGTTAATGGTATTTCATAACTAATCGATTGAGCTGTAGCTCGTAGACCACCTGAAAAGGAATACTTATTATTTGATCCATATCCTGACATAAGAAGACCAATGGGGACAATACTTGAAAAAGCAATCCATAAAAAAACACCTATACTGAGATCTGCTAAAACAAGGTGATATCCAAAAGGAATTACTAAATAACTTAGTAGAATTGATATAAAACCTATAGAAGGTCCGACCCTAAATAAACGAATATTACCTCTAGATGGAAGAAGATCCTCCTTCAAAAGTAGTTTGGTCCCATCCGCTAAAGCTTGAAGAATTCCTAAAGGGCCGGCATATTCAGGTCCAATACGTTGTTGTATTGCTGCAGATATTTTTCTTTCTAACCACACAATGACTAATACTCCCATTGTGATTCCTAATACAAGGGTTAAAATGGGGACAAAAATCCATATGAGTCCATAGACTTCTTTTAAGGATTCTAATCTATAAAAAGAATTAATAGTTTGTACTTCTGTCGTATCAATTATCATTTCAACGATCAACTTCTCCCATAATGATATCTATACTACCTAGTATCGTCATGATATCAGCCAATTTCATTCTTTTAACTAGCTGGGGAAGAATTTGCAAATTGATGAAACCGGGTGGACGAATTTTCCATCTCCAGGGGAAAACACTATTATCTCCTATTAAATAAATTCCTAATTCTCCTTTTGGGGCCTCTACCCTTACATAAAGTTCTTGTTTTAACAATTCAAAATTGGGTGAAAGTTTTTTAGTAATAAATCTATATTCAAAATTATTCCATTCGGAATTCTTTGTCCTATGAAAACGCCGGTTTTCTAAATTCTCATAAGGTCCTCCAGGAATTCCTTCTAGAGCCTGTTGAATTATTTTTATGGATTCTTGCATTTCACCGATTCTTACTAAATAACGAGCTAATGTATCGCCTTCTTTTTGCCATTTGACTTCCCAATCAAATTTATTGTAACACTCATAGCGATCAACTTTACGAAGATCCCATTGGATTCCAGAAGCTCGTAACATTGGTCCTGATAAACCCCAATTTATTGTCTCCTCCCCACCAATAATGCCCACTCCTTCAACTCGTTCCAAAAAAATGGGATTTCGCGTAATGAGTTTTTGATACTCAACAACTTCTGTTAAAAAATAATCACAGAAATCAAAACATTTATCTATCCAGCCATAAGGTAAATCCGCAGCTACTCCTCCGATGCGGAAATAATTATGCATCATCCGCATACCTGTGGCGGCTTCGAATAGATCATATATTAATTCCCTCTCTCTTAAAATATAGAAAAAGGGAGTCTGTGCACCGATATCGGCCATAAAAGGGCCAAGCCATAACAAATGGGAGGCTATACGGCTCAGCTCCAGCATAATAACTCTGATATAACTGGCCCTTTTAGGCACTTGAACACTTTCCAATCGTTCTGGTGCATTTACTGTTATTGCTTCTGTGAACATAGTAGCTAAATAATCCCAGCGTGTTACATAAGGCAAATATTGTATAATTGTTCGGTTCTCCGCTATTTTTTCCATCCCTCTGTGTAAATAGCCTAATATAGGTTCACAGTCAATAACATCTTCACCATCCAGAGTAACGATCAGCCGAAGAACACCATGCATTGATGGGTGGTGAGGACCCATATTAACTATTATAAAATTTTTTCTTGTAACCGGTACAGTCATATTTTTTTTCCTTAATTCATTATTTCATGAATTTTTTAAAATGTAAAATAAAAAAAAATAATAACTGAACTAATAAAAAAATAATGAAAAAAGAACAAGGATAATAATAAGAAAATAATAAGAAATTCAAAGAATAAATTCAAAATGAATTAACGAGTTTTTGGTTCCCGAATATCTAACTGATTCATTAATTTCTTATAACGCACTTTATTTTTCTTTGACAAATAAGTCAATAATCGTTGACGTTTTCCCAGAATTATTCGTAGACCCCTTTGCGATAAAAAATCTCTTTTGTGCAATTTTAAATGTGAAGTAAGTCTCCGTATCTTACTGGTGAAATGGAATACTTGAAATTCAACAGACCCACTATTTTCTTCTTTTTCTTCTTGTGTAATAACTGAGATGAATGAATTTTTGACCATAAATTTAAATTTCTATATTTCTTTTCTGTGAATTTTACTAATCAGGAAAAATAATAATATTTATTATGCCAGTTATTTTCATCTAGTATACATCAAAATTGGATTTCATTCATATACTACTTTGGTTTTTTATTTATGTGGTTTATGTTTTTATGTTTTGTATATTTGGATCAAATATACAAAACATATATGTATTCACGAAAGAGAACACTTTCTTTTTTTACTTAAAAGGATTCCGCTCTTCCTAGCGAAAATTGATACATTATGAAATCAGCATCATGTATTAGAATATTACACAATGTATATGTTTCGGCTTTCATCTACCGAATATGTTACACTCATCTACCGAATATGTTACACGATATGTAGGAAATCCACTATAAATTTTTTTCATTTTTCATTGGAATTGAATTCAAATTCATTCTGAATTGTGAATACATATGTATTCTTGACATACTGAAACGACTGCTGTTATTGGTATCAAACCAATAGCGATTCATACAAGCTACATCTTCTAATCGATAATTGGGCCAAAGAAAAAATTTGAATTTAATGAAATTTTTTCTATCTGTATTAATATGTTTGTCCTCATTCAAAAATCGCCCGCAGTTTCTTATTTTGTTTTCATTGCAAAATCTTGGATTTCTATCCACAACATTAAAATTCTGGGAATTGAAACAAATTCGAATTCGAAATTCTCTACGACGTCTGGGAGATAGAATATTTTCAGGAACAAGTAAATCATAATGATTTTTGTCTCCACTCAAAAATATGTTGCTGTGTCGTGCAATGGGTTTTTCAAACCCCCTTTTCTCAATATATCTTTTTTTTGTGTATTTTTTATTTGTTTGGTGCTTCTTATTATCGACCAATGAAATATCCATAGTTTGATATATAATAGATTTTTCATGCCTTCGTATAGATAGACAAATTGGTTCAATAATAAATATTCCCTTTCTTATCAATTCTGCAAGAACTAGGTCCTTTTGAATCAGCATTTCGTCTAGATCTATTTCACCTCTTTGAATCGAAGATATAGTAATTTCCTTTGGATTTATCAGTCTAAGTAGGAGACAATATACCCTGATATTTTTCATTATTTTATTATTTAAGGAATCAGCCCATCTTAGTTGAAAAAGTAAATATTTTTTCAAAAAGAAATCTAGTTCCATTTCATTCTTGTTCTTATATTGATATTGTTTTTTTTTTATTTCTAATCTTGCGTAATCTTCTTCAACATCTTTTTTATTTTTTTGTTTTAGTAGATTCCATACAAGATTTCTTTGGACCTGTTGTTCGTTTTCTTCCTGCTTGAAATTTCCTAATTCAAGATCTTTTTTTTCATTAGATGATTTTTTTGGATTTACGTTAATGTTTTTACTTTTTTCATTTCTAGAAAAATGAAAAAAGAGTGATTTGATTGGGATGATCCAAGGTTTAATTTTATATACATCAAAAAGTAGCACAAATTCTGGGAAGAACCAAGTTTCTAGATTGGATATAGTATCATGATTTGATGCGGTATCATATAACCTTTCTTTATTCATTCCCATGCAATCAAAAAAGAAACTTTTTTGATTGCATGGTTTGATCTCTTGATAAATTGTAGGATAAAAAAGATCTTTTTTTTCCATTTTTTTTAAATTATTAATTTCAGTCTTAGTATTTTTCTGAATCTTGATGCCAATATGTATATCGGTCCAGATATCAATATTATTTATAAAACAAAGATGAAGAATTCTACAATCAAAATATTTTCTATCCAAATTTATATTCCTATCATTTGTATTCCTATCAATAAGATATCCTTTTTCTATATAATCATTACTATGTATACTTACCAATACATAAAATGATTCAGGTTTCGATGTATTGAAATGATATGGAATTTCTTGGTCCCCATTTCTTTCTAATGTTGATCCAGAAATGTATAAATTAGGGGGGCATATATAGTTATATGATAAAAGATCATATCTGTAATGTTTTTTCCATTTGTCACTCATAAATAAATTTGCTGCATAGTCATTTTTATTCATGGAATAAATAAATTGGTATTTTTTATATAAATCCAATTGGTTTGATTCCTTATTTTGAATCATACATCGAGACCTTTTTTTTTGAGATAAATCGTATTGATAATGACCTTTTAACCAGTTTTTCCATTCGTTCATTCCATACGTATGAATTTTATTATGTCTTGATTTGGAATTAAATATTCCATGTATCATACAATAGTCTTTTAAATTATCCTTAAAAAAAGGATAGCTTCCTTCATATTGAAGTACAGGTCTCAAATGATACTTATTAAGTAATTGGTTTTGTGATATTTTGTAAAAAACATATGCTTGGGACAGGGAAGAGAAGTTCCAATAAGTATTGGAATTTTGATTGATATTCTTAGTATTATAAGTATTTGAAAACAATTTTTTTATAGTCAAAATAAAATTCATTGTATTTTGATTTGTTTCATCAATTCTTTCTTGTTCTTGATTTATTTCATTGTTGTAAATGGATTTATTAAAGATCTTTTTTGTTGATTCAAAAAAAAGTTGTGCATTGATCTTAGAAACGGTAATGGTACATAGCAAAATATCTATGTATATTTTTTCAATGAATGATTTGATAAAGTAGTGTGATTTACGCATTAATCGGATATTTTTCTTTTTTAATATTTTCCAAATATGTTTCTGTGATCCCGATCTTTTATTATCATAAATTAGTTCTTTTTTTTTCTTGTCTTTTGCGGTTCGTTCAATTTGATTCCTTATTTTGATTGTCTTATCAGAAAGATCTTTCATTCTTCTTTCTATTAGTGAATGATTTAACAAATTCATCGTTCGATTTAGAACGGACGATTCGCGAAGAATCTTATTATTTCTTTTGAAATCTTTTTTGTTTTCGTTCGGTTCATATACTTTTTCTTTCCTCAATTCCAATAATAAATTTGGATTTACTTTCTCCAGTTTTTTCATTATTAGTTTTATAACTCGAACTATTTTGATGACTCCTTTTGTTTTTTCTTTTCTAACTTTTAGAAAGGTTTTTCTTTTTTTATTTAAAGATTTTAGAACTTGTAAAAATTTATTTTTCACCTTTTTTTTTCTTTTTTGGAGTTCTTTATAAATAGGTTCAAAAAAAAAAGGTCGTTTTCGGGGAGAACCAAAGGGAAGTTCCGCTTCCATTCCCCAGACTGTTAAAAAACAAAAATTTGTTTTTTTCTCTTTTTTTTTCATTAGATCTCTATGATGAGATCGTGCCTTAGATTTTCTCCAAGGTTTTAGACAGAAAGGATATAGAATCTTTATCTGAATACCATCTATCAACCAATCTTGGGGAAACTCTTTTTCTGATAATTGAACACCATTATAAGTGCATTTAATATGCATTTCTCTATTCCATTCCTTAAAATCCTCGTCCCACTCGGGAACTTGGAATAATAACATACGGAAAATATTTTTGGCTATTATCAACGAAGGTAATATAATGTTTTTTCTAAGAAAAGATTGGGTTACTAACATCGAGCCTCTTATTACTTGAGTAAATATAAAGGTATCCCAAGCTTCTGATATTTCTATTTGTTCATTTTTATATATTTTTTCCTCTTTCTCCTTTTCTTCTTTTGTATCTTCATTTTCAAAATAGGAAATTTTTAGTTCTGATTCTTGTTCTCTGCCCATCCAATTCCTAAAAATGATATTCTTCATTTCGTTGATATCAATATCAAAAAACGAAAAAAAAGATGTTTTGTCTAGACGATCCAAAAAAAGTGGGGAATGTACATTTACTTGAAAGAGGTTCCAAATAACTGTTTTACGTCTTTGAGCGCGCATGGATCCTTTGATTATATTGCGGCGAAAATCCGATTGTTTTGAGTAACGTATCAAAGACACCTCTTCCTCTTCCATTTGATCATCATTTTTATCAGTGTTACTAATATTATGAATACTAGAAATAGAGAAAAAATTGGTATTCTGATTATTATCGTTAGAAATTATAACACGTCTGGCTCTTCTTGAATGAATCGCAAAATCTTCTTCCTCCAATGCTTCTTCATTTTCTTCTTCATCTTCTTCCAACAAATTCTCGGTTAATTTGTATGACCATCGAGAAACCTTTTTACTGAGTTCTTCTATTTTAATTCCAACAGATTCCTTTTTCATTTTTTTTTGATCTTTTGTATGTGTTGTAATTACATCAAATACAAATTGCAAATATTTTGCTTGACTTTCTGAATCAATTCCTTTTTCTTCTGTAGAATTCAGAAATGATTGAGGGTGAAGTTTTACGGAATCATTAAGAAGTAGATCATGAATCTTATTTATAAAAAAAAATTCTACTAAATCTTCTGTATCTGTATAAGTATTCATAATTGCGCGTGAGTAGAATTTTTTTCTCATTCCTCGATATGGTCCGTTGAAAAAAGGATCATATGCTTTTGGCAAGCATTTTTTTTTTTTTTCATCATCACATAATATGGTTCTTTTTTCAAGCATATCCAGACTAGGGGATCCCTCATTTTTTTCTATAATTTTGATTCGGCTTCTCAATTCATTGTTTAAATTGCGCTTTTTTTTTTCATTAGTATAAATCCAAGAATCATAAAGATCTTCGTCATATAGTTTTTCTATTATGTACAAAGAAATTCTTTGTTCTAGCATTTCCGAAAAAGTTGATAAACTGGGCGGATATGTAAAGGATATTTTTTTTTTTCCATCACTCGTACATGTAAAAAAAAAAAATTGTGACATTTCATTGCGTAAAGAATTTTCTAATTTATAATTTTTTATATATCGTAATGGACGATTCCATCGTTTATAATCGAAAAGAAAAGAGACAAAAGTTTTTTTAACTTTTTTAATCCACAACATTCTTTTCTTTTTCTCTTCTTTCAGTCTTCCCAATTCCCAATTTTCTTGATGGGTCTCCAGATCAGAATCTTCGTAAACTGGGCTATCTTGATAGCGTGCCTCTTTCAAGTGAAATTCATCCTTTGTTTTTTCCTTTCCACTCACTCGGATCTCTTCCGTTTCATCTATTTTGTCCAGATCCTCCTTTTCTTCCGAAAAAAGGTTTTCTTCGGTGGATCCCTCTTGTT